TTAAATTCTTATTATATAATATTCTCTTTTTATCTCTTTTCCTATAAGCATACACGGTTTATAAATATACACATATGTATATATTAAATATTTATATATATATAACTAATATCTATATATATATATATATGTATATAAATATTTAATATATATATATGTATTTATTATATAAGTACTTATATATTTATAAGGTAATACCCATAAATTAAATTTTCATTATAAAATAAAGAAAAAACAAGATTTTCATTAAAAATATGAGTATCTTTTTTTGTAAAAAAAAAAAAAAAGATACTCTTCCTATCATACTAAGTTATTTTTAATTTATGAACCATATCTTTAAATTTAACATTTAAATATCAATTCTAAAATTAAAAATTTAATAAAGTGCCTGATTAAAGGGTTATCTTGATAGGATAAATTAAGTGATTTATTCACCTTTATTATATTTAATAGAATTAAACTATTTCCTAAAGAATCAAAAACTTATGTGCACCATACACCAAAATATACAATTATAGTAAAAAGGTAAGCTAATAAAGCTAATGGGTTCATACCCCATTTATAGAAGTAATAATCTTCTCCTCTTTAAAATGCAAAATAATTTAACCAAAATTCTATTTCTATTATCATTAATAGGGGGAACAATAATTTCCATCTCATCCAATTCATGACTAGGGGCATGAATTGGATTAGAAATCAATCTACTATCATTTATTCCATTAATATCTTCCTCTAAAAATATTATATCAACAGAAGCTTCATTAAAATATTTCTTAATTCAAGCTTTAGCATCCACAGTACTTTTATTTTCTATTATTTTACTACATTTATCTACATCAATAATAATATTTATTATAAACGATTTATTTAATATATTAATTTCGTCAACCCTGCTATTAAAAATAGGTGCCGCACCCCTACATTTTTGATTTCCAGGAGTTATAGAAGGATTAAGATGAATAAATTGTATTATTTTAATAATTTGACAAAAAATTGCACCTCTTATACTTTTATCCTATTTAATAAAAATTAATACTTTTATAATTATTATCATTATTTCATCAGTAATAATTGGATCAATTGGTGGATTAAATCAAACATCAATACGTAAAATTATAGCTTATTCATCAATTAATCATTTAGGTTGAATAATTGCTGCTATAATTTCAGGGGAAAATTTATGAATAATATATTTTATTATTTATTCAATATTAACAGCAAGCTTAATTTTTATATTTCAAGCATTTAAAATTTATCACATTAATCAAACATTCCTTATATTAAATAACAATTCTAAATTAAAATTTTCTTTATTTATATGCCTATTATCTCTGGGAGGTTTACCACCATTTCTAGGATTTTTACCAAAATGGCTTGTAATTCAATTAATAGCTGAAAATAATATAATTATATTAATTATATTTATAGTAATTCTAACATTAATTACCTTATTTTATTATTTGCGAATTTGTTATTCGGCATTTTTATTATCACAAAGAGAAATAAAATGAAATAATAATGATACAAATTATAGTAATTTAACTATTACTATAACTATACTATTAATATCACTATCAACTTTAGGATTAATTGCATGTTCTTTATTATTCAATATTATTTAATGCTTCTGAAGGTTTTAAGTTAAATAAACTAATAGCCTTCAAAGCTATAAATAAAAAGAATAATTTTTAAGCCTTAGTAGATTTAATCTTTTTCTACTCCTTCAGATTTGCAGTCTAATATCATCTCTAATATTGAATATAAAGCCATAAAAATAAAATAATTTATGGTAGAAGAGAAAATTCTCCTAAATAAATTTACAGTTTATTACCTAATATCTCAGCCATCCTACCGCAACAATGATTCTTTTCAACTAATCATAAAGATATTGGAACATTATATTTTATTTTTGGTGCATGGGCAGGGATAGTAGGAACATCTCTTAGACTATTAATTCGAGCAGAATTAGGACAACCAGGATTTTTAATTGGAGATGATCAAATTTATAATGTAATTGTAACGGCACATGCATTTGTTATAATTTTTTTTATAGTAATACCAATCATAATTGGTGGATTTGGAAATTGATTAGTCCCACTTATATTAGGGGCTCCTGATATAGCATTTCCACGAATAAATAATATAAGATTTTGATTATTACCACCTTCATTAACACTTTTATTAGCAAGTAGAATAGTAGATAATGGAGCTGGTACTGGTTGAACAGTATATCCCCCATTATCAGCTGGTATTGCTCATGCAGGAGGATCAGTAGATCTTGCAATTTTTTCTCTTCATCTTGCTGGTGTATCATCAATTTTAGGGGCAGTAAATTTTATTACTACATCAATTAATATACGATCCCCTGGAATATCATTTGATCAAATACCTTTATTTGTTTGATCAGTAGCCATTACAGCTTTACTTTTATTACTTTCTTTACCAGTTTTAGCAGGAGCTATTACTATATTATTAACAGATCGAAATCTTAATACATCATTCTTTGATCCTGCAGGAGGAGGGGATCCTATTTTATATCAACATCTATTTTGATTTTTTGGTCACCCAGAAGTATATATTTTAATTTTACCAGGATTTGGAATAATTTCTCATATTATTAGACAAGAAAGAGGAAAAAAGGAAACATTTGGTACTTTAGGTATAGTTTATGCAATATTAGCAATTGGTTTATTAGGATTTGTTGTTTGGGCCCACCATATATTTACAGTAGGTATAGATGTTGATACTCGAGCTTACTTCACATCAGCTACAATAATTATTGCAGTACCAACAGGAATTAAAATTTTCAGATGATTAGCTACACTTCATGGTACACAATTAAATTATTCCCCTTCATTATTATGAGCATTAGGTTTTGTATTTTTATTTACTGTAGGAGGTTTAACAGGAGTAGTATTAGCAAATTCATCTGTCGATATTATTCTACATGATACATATTATGTAGTTGCTCACTTTCATTATGTGTTATCAATAGGAGCAGTATTTGCTATTATGGCAGGATTTATTCAATGATATCCTTTATTTACAGGTTTATCACTTAATCCTAAATGATTAAAGATTCAATTTATTATTATATTTATTGGAGTTAATTTAACATTTTTTCCACAACATTTTTTAGGATTAGCAGGAATACCACGACGGTATTCAGATTATCCAGATATCTATACAACATGAAATATTGTATCAAGACTAGGATCTACAATTTCATTTGTTGGCATTATCTTATTAATTTTTATTATCTGAGAAAGAATAGCATCTAATCGAATAGTCTTATTTCCTCTTAATATAATTAGATCAATTGAATGATATCAAAATTTACCTCCAGCTGAACATAGTTATTCAGAATTACCTTTATTATCTAACTTCTAATGTGGCAGAAAAGTGCATTGGATTTAAGCTCCAAATATAAAGTAATCATAAACTTTTATTAGAATATGGCAACATGAGCAAATTTAAATTTACAAAATAGTTCATCACCACTTATGGAACAATTAATTTTTTTTCATGATCACACATTATTAATTTTAACCATAATTACAATTATAGTTGCATATATTATATCATCATTATTCTTTAATAAATTTAATAATCGAATATTATTAGAAGGTCAAACTATTGAAGTAATTTGAACTATTTTACCAGCAATTACATTAATTTTTATTGCACTTCCATCTCTACGTCTCCTTTATTTATTAGATGATTCTATTGATCCAACTATTACTATTAAAACAATTGGTCATCAATGATATTGGAGATATGAATATACTGACTTTATTAAACCTTATGAATTTGATTCTTATATAATCCCCTATAACGAAATAAATAATAATGGATTTCGTCTTCTAGATGTTGATAATCGAACTGTACTACCAATAAATTTACAAATTCGAGTTCTAATCACAGCTGCAGATGTATTACATTCATGAACAGTACCTGCATTAGGAGTTAAAGTTGATGCTACTCCAGGACGATTAAATCAAACTAATTTCTTCATAAATCGTCCTGGATTATATTTTGGTCAATGTTCCGAAATTTGTGGAGCAAATCATAGATTTATACCTATTGTTATTGAAAGAGTAAAAACAGAATCATTCATTTCATGAATCAAAAATATATTAAATTCATCACTAGATGACTGAAAGTAAGTAATGGTCTCTTAAACCAGTTTATAGTAATTAACAACTACTTCTAGTGAAGGAATTAGTTAATCTATAACATTAGTATGTCATACTAAAATTATTAATATAATTAATATTCCTTTATCCCACAAATAGCCCCAATTAGATGATTAATTCTATTTTTAATATTTTCATTATCATTAATTATATTCTGTTCAATAAATTATTTCATTTCAACCCCTTTAATTCCTTCTTCAATAAAAAAAAGTATTGATAAAAATTCATTAAATTGAAAATGATAACAAATTTATTTTCCGTATTTGATCCCTCAACAAGTATTATAAATTTATCAATAAATTGATTAAGAACATTTATAGGATTAATAATAATTCCTATAATATTTTGATTAATACCATCTCGATATTTAATCATTTGAAACTCAATTTTAATTACCTTACATAAAGAATTTAAAACATTAATTGGTTCAACAGGAATAAATGGAAGAACATTTATTTTTATTTCATTATTTACGGTAATTTTATTCAATAATTTTTTAGGTTTATTTCCTTATATTTTTACTAGTTCAAGTCATTTAGTAATAACATTAACTCTAGCTCTCCCTATATGATTAAGATTTATAATTTATGGTTGAATTAATAATACACAACATATATTTGCTCATCTAGTTCCTCAAGGAACTCCTGCTGTTTTAATACCTTTTATAGTATGTATTGAAACAGTAAGAAATATTATTCGACCAGGTACATTAGCAGTTCGACTAGCAGCAAATATAATTGCAGGCCATTTATTACTTACATTATTAGGTAATACAGGACCCAACTTATCATCATCAATTTTAATATTATTAATTATTGCACAAATTGCATTATTAGTTCTAGAATCAGCAGTAGCAATAATTCAATCTTATGTATTTGCAGTATTAGCTACACTATATTCTAGAGAAGTAAATTAATGTTAACACATTCAAATCATGCCTATCATTTAGTAAATATAAGTCCATGACCACTAACAGGGGCTATTGGAGCATTAGCAACAGTATCAGGATTAATTAAATGATTCCATCAATATAATAACTCCTTATTAATACTGGGACTTGTTATTTTAATATTAACAATAATTCAATGATGACGAGATATCACCCGAGAAGGTACATATCAAGGATTACATACATTACCAGTAAATTTAGGCTTACGATGAGGAATAATCTTATTTATTGTATCAGAAGTATTTTTTTTTATCTCGTTTTTCTGAGCTTTTTTCCATAGAAGTTTATCACCAGCAGTTGAATTAGGATCAATATGGCCACCAATTGGGGTAAATCCGTTTAATCCACTTCAAATTCCTTTACTAAATACTGCTATTCTTCTGGCATCAGGAGTAACAGTAACATGAGCTCATCATAGATTAATAGAAAGAAATTTTAGACAAACAACTCAGGGATTATTCTTTACAGTAATTTTAGGAATTTATTTTACCATCCTTCAAGCATACGAATATATTGAAGCACCTTTTACAATTGCTGATGCAGTATATGGATCAACATTTTTTATAGCCACAGGATTTCATGGGCTACATGTAATTATTGGAACAACATTTTTAATTGTTTGTTTAATACGACATATAACATATCATTTCTCTCCCAATCACCATTTTGGATTTGAAGCAGCAGCTTGATATTGACATTTTGTAGATGTAGTATGATTATTTTTATATATCTCAATTTACTGATGAGGTAGATAAAATTAATTTATTTAGTATATTAAATGTACACTTGACTTCCAATCAAGAAGATTGAAAAATTCAAAATAAATAATCTGAATATCATACTTAATTGCCTCTACAATCATACTATTATCCATAGTAGTAATAATATTAGCATCTATATTATCAAAAAAATCCATTAATGATCGAGAAAAGAATTCACCATTTGAATGCGGATTTGATCCTAAAAGATCAGCCCGATTACCATTTTCATTACGATTTTTCCTTATTGCAGTAATTTTTCTAATTTTTGATGTAGAAATTGCTCTACTATTACCAATTATTATAATTATACAATGATCAAACCTTATATCATGATCAATTGTAAGAATATTTTTTCTTATAATTCTATTAATTGGATTAATTCATGAATGAAATCAAGGTGCTCTTGAATGAGCAAATTAAGGGCTGTAGTTAATTATAACATTTGATTTGCACTCAAAAAGTATTGTTCATCAATCTACCTTAAATAAGAAGCGATAATTTTGCCTCCAGTTTCGACCTGGAAATAGATGAAAATTCATCCTTATTTATTAATTGAAACCAAAAAGAGGTTTATTACTGTTAATAATATTATTGAAATTTAAAATTTCCAATTAAAGAAATATGATGATTCAAGTAAAAGCTGCTAACTTTTAACTTCAGCGGTTTAAATCCGTTTATATTTCTTAAATTATATTTGTATAGTTTAAATCAAAACAATACATTTTCATTGTATAAATAATATAAATATAAATATTTACAAATACTATTCAAGAACATATAATTGTTTCCATAACAGCTTCAATGTTATACTCTATATAAGCTACTTGAATTAAATAATCATAAATATAAAGATAATAATAATTCAAAATATAAAACTAAATAAATAAACCTTTAAATCATTATTTTGTCACCACTGTATATATTGAGAATATTCAATTGATGAATTATAAATATTTTGACCCCCAAAATCTTCTCTCCAACCTTGATCAAAAACCTTATAATATTTTAAACCTAGACTCAATGGATAATAGTTAACACCATAAGTGGAGATTATAGGTATAAATCATATAGAACCCAGAAATCTAGTTGTAAGATAATAATTTAAAGATTGTAATTTATATGATAAGGAAAATTTAGATAATTCATACCCAAAATATCCACCAATTAAACTAACAATTAAAGTTAATAATTTCAATTCTATAGAAAGACAAATTATAACAGGGCTAGGAAAAAGAATTCATCTTATTAATCTACCACCAAATACAGCCATAATTATTAATATTAATATTCCCCGAAGCATAATTCAACCTTCATCATTTAGAGGATGAAGAGAAAAACAATTAAAATCCCCAGTTATTGAATAATAAACTAAACGTAAAGAATAACATACCGTAAGACCAGTAGAAAAAAAATATAAGAAAAAAGAAAATATATTTAGATATCTCAAAGAAACCATCTCTAAAATTAAATCCTTAGAATAAAACCCTGCCAAAAAAGGTATACCACATAAAGCTAAATTAGAAACATTAAAACAAATAGAAGTTAAAGGCATATGTAAAACTAAATTACCTATATAACGAATATCCTGAGAGTTCTTTATATTATGAATGATAGAACCAGCACATATAAATAATAAAGCCTTAAATAATGCATGAGTTAATAAATGAAAATAAGCTAACTTAGCATATCCTATAGATAAAATTCTTATTATTAATCCCAATTGACTTAATGTGGATAAAGCAATAATCTTTTTCAAATCATATTCAAAATTAGCACCCAATCCTGCCATAAATATAGTTAATCCAGAAAATAATAATAAAAATTGACCTAAATAATTTTCACAAATAATTCTATTAAACCGAATTAATAAATATACACCAGCAGTAACTAATGTAGAAGAATGAACTAGTGCAGAAACGGGGGTAGGTGCTGCTATAGCAGCAGGTAATCATGATGAAAAAGGAATTTGAGCTCTTTTAGTTATTGCTGCTAATAACACCATAATACCAATTACCTTTATTTCAAAGGAATTTAAAAATAAATCAACATAATAAATATAATTTCAACTACCAAAATTTAATATTCAAGCAATAGCTATTAATAAAGCTACATCACCAATACGATTAGATAAAGCAGTTAATATTCCCGCATTATAAGATTTTACATTCTGATAATAAATTACTAAACAATAAGATACTAATCCCAAACCATCCCATCCTAATAAAATTCTAATTAAATTAGGACTAATAATTAAAAATATTATTGATAAAACAAATATTAATACCAATAAGATAAACCGATTAATATTGAAATCTCCATATATATATTCATCACTATAAAAGATAACTAAAGATGAAATAAAAAGAACAAAACCTATAAAAATTAATGATATTCAATCAAAAATTAATGTTATAACGATAGAAGAAGAATTTAATAATAATAATTCCCATTCAATAAAATAACATAAATCATAAAAAATAAATACAAAACCTAAAAATAATAATAAAATTCTTACAGAAAATAAAAAAATAAATCTTATAAAACAAATAGATAAATTTCAAATCATAACTTAAGGCACAAATAATGCATAACTGATACCACAAATCAATATTTTTAATTAAATTACTTAAGTATATTCACAATATACATAAATCTCTTTTAAGAATTAATAAATTTAAAGGAAATCAATGAAGAAATAAAAGTAAATATTCACGAGTATAACCTACAGAACAAGAATAAAGACCAGAATAAAAAGTTCCATGTTGTCTATAAGAATATAAATATAAAGTATAAGCAGCTCTAAAAAAAGATAATAACATTAATATAACTATAGATAATCATCTATAAGAAACAATTCTATTAAGTAACCCAATTTCCCCAAGTAAATTAAGTCTTGGAGGAGCAGCTATATTAGAAGAACTAAGTAAAAATCACCACAAAGTCATTCTAGGTATAAAATTCATTAAACCTTTATTAATTAATAAACTACGACTCCCTAATCGTTCATAAGAGATATTTGCTAAACAAAATAAGCCAGATGAACATAATCCATGGGCAATTATTAAAGTATAAGATCTAAAAAATCCTCATCTTCTTAAAGTCATTAATCCTCCTAATACAATTCCTATATGAGCAACTGAAGAATATGCAATTAAAGCCTTTAAATCAGTTTGACGCAAACAAACTAATCTAATCAATACTCCACCAATTAAACTAAGGCTAATTCAAACAATATTATATATAAATCCTAAATTTATTAAAATTTTATAAATTCGTAATAATCCATATCCACCTAATTTAAGTAATACACCAGCCAAAATTATTGATCCAGAAACAGGAGCCTCTACATGAGCCTTGGGTAATCATAAATGAACCATAAATATAGGTATTTTTACCAAAAAGGCAAAGATTATACATAAATAAAATAACATATTAATAAAATTTATTTCAATTAACAAAGGAATAAATAATCTATTCAAATTATTATAAATATTAAAAATACCAACTAGTAAAGGTAAAGAAGCTAATAATGTATAAAATAAAAGATAAACACCAGCCTGTAAACGCTCAGGTTGATATCCCCAACCTAAAATTAAAAATAATGTAGGAATTAAACTAGACTCAAAAAATAAGTAAAATAAAAATAAATTTATTCTTCTAAAAGTACAATATAATAATAATATTAATAAAATAATTATTGATAAAAAAAGATAAACATTATAATTATAATGTTTAATAGATTCTCTAGCTATAATTATTAATGAACAAATTCAAAATCTTAAAAAAATTAAACCAAAAGAAATAATATCACACCCTAAAAAATATCTAAGATATTCAAAATCTATACCTATAACTAAATTTATTATAAATAAAAAAGTCAACATAAATATTATAGAATGAACCATCCACCAAAAATTATATAAAAAACACAAAGGGATCATAAAAATTAATGCAAAAATAAATTTTAACATTGTAAAACAATAAAAGACTGAAAAAAATCATTACCATGAGTACGAATTATTGAAACTAAAATAGATAATCCTAAAGCCCCTTCACAAACAGATAAAGTTAAAAAAAATATAGTAAAAAATAATTCATATCCCATAAAATTTAAATAATTAAATAATATGAAAAATAAACCTAAAACAATAAATTCTAAACTCAATAAAGTAATTAATAAATGTTTACGTTTAGAACAAAATACACGTACACCACATATAATAATTAAAACTATAAAAAACAAATAAATTATTATCATTAGTTTTAATAGTTTATAAAAACGTTGGTCTTGTAAACCAAAATTAAGATTTAATCTTTTAAAACTCAGAGAAAAAGAATTACCTTTTTCATTAATCTCCAAAATTAATATTTTATATTAAACTATTCTCTGTATCCAAATAATAATATTAATAATCATTATATTAATAATAAGAATAATATTTATATTAGCAAATCATCCACTAATAATAACATTAATTATTATTATACAAACTTTAATAATCTGTTTATCAACAGGAATTATATGTCAAAGATTCTGATTTTCCTATATCCTATTTCTTGTATTCTTAGGGGGAATACTAGTACTATTTATTTATATTACTAGACTAGCATCAAATGAAATATTTAAAATTCCATCATGATCAATAATTCTAGTAATAATTACAATAATAATTATTATAATTACTTACTTAATTCTAGATTCATCTTTATGATTAAATATAATTAATAATAATGATATAATTAATATTAATAATTACAGATCAACAATATATACAGAATCAAACTTATCATTAACAAAATTATATAATGATCCTTCAAACTTAATTACACTAATATTAGTAATATATTTATTTTTAACACTAATTGTAATTGTAAATATTACTAATATCTTCAAAGGACCCCTTCGACAAAAAAATTAATGAATAAACCTATACGAATTAACCACCCTTTATTTAAAATTGCAAATAATGCATTAGTAGATTTACCTACTCCAACAAATATTTCAGCTTGATGAAATTTTGGTTCACTATTAGGATTATGTTTAATTATTCAAATCTTAACAGGATTATTTCTGGCTATACATTATACAGCTGATATTGAAACAGCTTTTAATAGAGTAGTACATATTTGTCGAGATGTAAATTACGGATGAATATTACGAACTATACATGCAAACGGGGCTTCATTCTTTTTTATCTGCATTTATTTACATATTGGACGAGGACTATATTATGGATCTTATAATTTTATACATACATGAATAGTAGGAGTTATTATTTTATTCACAGTAATAGGAACAGCATTTATAGGATATGTACTCCCATGAGGACAAATATCATTTTGAGGAGCAACAGTAATTACAAATCTATTATCAGCAGTACCATATTTAGGAACAGATTTAGTACAATGAGTATGAGGGGGATTCGCTGTAGATAATGCTACATTAACACGATTTTTCACATTCCATTTTGTATTACCATTTTTAGTTGCAGCCCTAACAATAATTCACTTACTATTTCTACATCAAACAGGATCAAATAATCCTCTAGGGGTTAATAGAGATGTTGATAAAATTCCATTCCATCCTTATTTTACCTTTAAAGATATTATAGGATTCATAATTATATTAATATTATTAACCCTTTTAACGCTACTTAATCCATATATATTAGGTGATCCAGATAATTTCATTCCAGCAAATCCTCTAGTTACACCAATTCATATTCAACCAGAATGATATTTCCTATTTGCATATGCAATTTTACGGTCAATCCCCAATAAATTAGGAGGAGTAATTGCCTTAATAATATCAATCGCGATCTTAATAATTATACCATTCATAAATAAAAATAGATTTCGTGGAATACAATTTTACCCAATTAATCAAATTTTATTTTGATATATAACTATTATTGTAGTACTATTAACATGAATTGGAGCACGACCAGTAGAAGATCCATATGTTATTACAGGACAAATCCTAACAATTTTATACTTCACCTACTATATAATTAATCCAATAACATTTAGTATATGAGATAAATTAACAAAATAGTTAATTAACCTAATTGCAGGTATATGTTTTGAAAGCATAATATAGAAGTTAAATTCTTCTATTAACTTTTAAATTAAATATACTAAAAATAAGTCACCAAATAAAATTATATGCAAAGAAATAAAATCCTAAGACCAATAAAAAAAAATAAATAATTTAAAGATAAAGGTAAAAAACTTTTCCATGCCAAATATATTAATTTATCATAACGAAAACGAGGTAAAGTCCCACGAACCCAAATAAACAAAAAAGATAAAAAGGTAATCTTAATAAAAAATAAAAAACTTATTATATCTCTACCTAAAAAAATTACACAAAATAATATTCTCATAAATAAAATACTAGCATATTCAGCTATAAAAATTAATGCAAAACCCCCACTTCTATATTCAACATTAAATCCAGAAACTAATTCAGATTCCCCTTCAGCAAAATCAAAAGGAGTACGATTAGTTTCAGCTAAACAAGAAGCAAATCAAGATAATGCTAAAGGAAATCTAATAAAAAAAAATCAAATATTTAATTGATAAAAAGAAAATATAATTAAAGAATATCTTTCAATGAGAAAAATAAAAGAAAATAAAATAAGTGCTAAACTTACTTCATAAGAAATAGTCTGAGCAACACCACGTAAACCCCCTAATAAAGCATAATTAGAATTAGAAGATCAGCCAGCAATTATTAAAGTATAAACACCTATACTAGTACAACACAAAAAAAATAATAAACCAAAATTAAAAGAAAACAAAAAAGTTCTAAAAGGAAACACAATCCAAACTAATAAAGATAAATATAATCCAAAAACTGGAGAAAAATAATAGAGAAAATAATTAGATAAAGAAGGATAAGTTTGTTCCTTAGTAAATAATTTTATAGCATCTCTAAAAGGTTGAGGAATACCTATAAAACCTACCTTATTAGGACCCTTACGAATTTGAATATATCCTAAAACCTTACGCTCTAATAATGTTAAAAAAGCAACACCAACCAAAACACAAATAACTAATAATAAACCTCCTAATAGAGGTAAAAAATAATCAAAAATAAACAATACTATTTGTAGAAAATTTATCTACATAAATGAAATCTAAATTCAAGGCACTTATCTGCCAAAATAGTTAAATAAATTTAATACTATTCAAATAATTTAAAATTATTCTAAATATCTGGTCCTTTCGTACTAAAATATTTTAATTAATTAAGGATAGAAACCGACCTGGCTCACACCGGTCTGAACTCAGATCATGTAAGGATTTAATGGTCGAACAGACCTTATTATTAAACTTCTACACCTAATATTTACCTTAATCCAACATCGAGGTCGCAATCTTTATTGTTGATAAGAACTCTCAAAAAAAATAACGCTGTTATCCCTAAGGTAACTTAATCTTATAATCACTAATAATGGATCAACTAATCATAAACTAATGTTTTTAAAAATAAAGAGTTTTACTATTCTTTATATCACCCCAATAAAATAATTAATCAATTTATAAATAAATAAATAACCAAAAATATATAAATTAAATAATTATTAAGCTCTATAGGGTCTTCTCGTCCTATAAAATTATTTAAGCCTTTTAACTTAAAAGTTAAATTCTAATTATTAATATGAGACAGTTAATACCTCGTCAAACCATTCATTCCAGTCCACAATTAAAGGACTAATGATTATGCTACCTTTGCACGGTCAAAATACCGCGGCCCTTCAATTATTCATAATCAGTGGGCAGGTCAAATCTTAAATTATTTATCGAAAAACCATGTTTTTGATAAACAGGCGGGCATTAATAATTAATTTTTTGCCTAATTCCTTATAATAAATTAATAATAAATATAAACACTATACACAAAATTATACTAATTTAATCATTATTACAATCTATAAAAAATTAATAGATTAATATCAATATAAAATATAAAAAAATTATAAAATTTTAAGTTAAATATATGTAAATTTATAACAAACTCAAAATGAAAACTAATTTAAAGTCTACAACCAATATAACTTATAATAAAATTTTATATAAAAATAATTAGGAGCTTATCCCCCAAAACATTTTTATTTAAAAATAAATTAATATTAAATTAATAAATTTACTTTTAAATAAATAAATTAAATTTAAATCTTGAAAAACTAGATATCTTAAAAAACGAATAACATTTCATTACAAATATATTATATATAATAACTATACAACGTTAACTATAATAATATATTAGCTCTTATTTAAATCGAGAATATTAAAATAAATAATAAATTTTTAATAAACCCTGATACAAAAGGTACTATTAAATAAATAAACTTTTTAAATAAAATTTCTTTCAAAATATTTCAACCAACCTTCACAGTAAAAATAAATTATAAAAAATAAATTTTTTTCTATAAACTATACTAAAAATAGGAAAAAATAAAATTACTTTTATTATAAAAAAAAATAATAACAACAAAAAAAAATTTAAGACTCTTTTAATCAAAATAATTCGAATTGCACGAAAATCATTCCAGTGTAAATGAAATACTTAACTATAAAGCTCTATTTTGTTTAAATTCTTTCTAGATACACTTTCCAGTAAATCTACTCTGTTACGACTTATCTCAATTCAATAATGAGAGCGACGGGCGATATGTGCATATTTTAGAGCTAAAATCAAATTAATAAAATAAATAAAATTACTTACAAATCCACCTTCAAATTAAATTTTCATATAATATTCCATATAAATAAATTTATTGTAATCCATCTCCACCATAATATAAGCTGCACCTTGACCTGACATAAAATCTAATAAAAATTATAAGAAAATTTTTAACTCTCAAAAGATAAACTGATGACGGCGGTATACATACTGAAGATACAAAATATGGTAAAGTAAATCGTGTATTATCATTTACGGGACAGATTCCTCTGAAAAGACTAAAATACCGCCAAATTCTTTGAGTTTCAAGAACATAACTAATACTACTCAAGCCAAACAAAAATTTTACATTTTAAATAATAGGGTATCTAATCCTAGTTTATAATTAAAATTTCAAAGCCTCATTAACAATAAAAGAAATTAAATATAATTTAAAATTTTACCCAAAAAACTAAATAATAAATTCAAAAATTATAAATAAACTCCTAACTAATATAATTCATTTATATTCTACGTATAACCGCGACTGCTGGCACGACTTTTGTCAATATAAAAAATAATTACTAAATCTAAATTTCATTAATTAATAATATCAAATACTGCATTATATAAAATTAATTAATCTTCTAGATTAAAAAATATACATAAAAATTAACATGTAAAACATCATTAAAATAAATTATTAAGCAAGAATAAAACTTTAAATTTAAATAATCTAATAATGGTTCATAAAAATAAAATATAATAAATTCCCCAATTTTTTATTATAATTTGTAGAAAAAACATCATAAAATCAAATTCTAGCATTTAACCACACTTTAATCACTAAAACTTAATCTATAATTCTTTTGTATGTTAATATTATAACAATAAACAACTAAAAATAGTAGATTCCTCCCCAATTTTTTATTGTAATTTGTAGAAAAAACATCATAAAATCAAATTCTAGCATTTAACCGCACTTTAATCACTAAAACTTAATCTATAATTCTTTTGTATGTTAATATTATAACAATAAACAACTAAAAATAGTAGATTCCTCCCCAATTTTTTATTGTAATTTGTAGAAAAAACATCATAAAATCAAATTCTAGCATTTAACCGCACTTTAATCACTAAAACTTAATCTATAATTCTTTTGTATGTTAATATTATAACAATAAACAACTAAAAATAGTAGATTCCTCCCCAATTTTTTATTGTAATTTGTAGAAAAAACATCATAAAATCAAATTCTAGCATTTAACCGCACTTTAATCACTAAAACTTAATCTATAATTCTTTTGTATGTTAATATTATAACAATAAACAACTAAAAATAGTAGATTCCTCCCCAATTTTTTATTGTAATTTGTAGAAAAAACATCATAAAATCAAATTCTAGCATTTAACCGCACTTTAATCACTAAAACTTAATCTATAATTCTTTTGTATGTTAATATTATAACAATAAACAACTAAAAATAGTAGATTCCTCCCCAATTTTTTATTGTAATTTGTAGAAAAAACATCATAAAATCAAATTCTAGCATTTAACCGCACTTTAATCACTAAAACTTAATCTATAATTCTTTTGTATGTTAATATTATAACAATAAACAACTAAAAACTTCACTATAAATTACAATTATTATTCTGTAGAATAAAAAATATTATAAAAAAACTTTATAATAAAATGAAATATTAAAATATTTTATAAATTTTATAATTCCCAAAACATAACCAATCAATTAATTAATATAAATTAAACAAAATCTCAAATATTCATAAACAAAATTTATTTAATAATCAATAACACTAAACTAATTAAAGTTTACTTAAAATATAATTAACAATTCAAGCAGTAAAATAAACAAGTATTAAATTACACACAGCGCAAACTATAATAACTATACTTTAATATGTAAATAAAGGATCATGGTTCAATAATATATATAATAATTAATAGTATTAATTAAGGTGAGTATATCTTATTTTTTTTTTTTTTTCTTACAAAAAAAAATAAGACATACATCTTGATATTTATATAAAATCTTGATTAATAAATATATATATAAATATTTAATATATATATATGTATTTATTATATATATATATATATTAATAAGGTAATACTTATAAA